AAGAGTACTATGCTGCGCCTAGACTTCAAACGGTTTGCTTTAACCATCTTAACAGACCCTCATTATTGGTTGCTAGAGAATCAAAGTAGATTTGCCAATGAATCACGAAATGTTATGGTTCTTACATATAATTTTTTAATTTATTAAGAAGTAATTCGCGAGATCATGCACCTCCCTTTCCCAGTTATAACGGAAAAGGGGGTACAGCTGGTTGGATCCAGCCTATTCTTGAAATAAACAACTCACACACACTCCCTTTCCAAAAAAGATCAATACACCAATAACTACACTTAGATTTATTGGATTTGTTGCTAAAATATCGGTATTAAATCCGAAACTCCCGGCAGATGACCAGTGGCCCAAAGAAACGAAAGAATCGGTTACATTTTTCATATAATCTCCCCTTGACTAAAAAATCGACCAGAGTTCTTTTTCTATCACTTTGCCCTTTTTATTTATTATTTTTTTTTTGAAATCGAGTCAAAAAATACTCGAGTTATGTTATAAAGTATAAACTACTCCTTAGTTGTTGCAACACCTCAAAAAAAGAGTTTCTCTTGACTACGGACGGGAAGGATGAAAGAGAGTCGGTATGCTAATGCCTCATCTGCAAATCAGCCCTTCCCATAGGTTATATTCTCAACGAATAAGGAATTGTAGAAGGGAAGTCTTGATCTAATTTGAAAAAGCAAACGACAAGTCCAAGGCAATAAAATAGGAAAAATATGTATTTTTCTAAGATTAAACAAAAGGATTCGCAAATAAAAGTGCTAATGCTACAACCAATCCATAAATCGTTAAAGCTTCCATAAAAGCTAGACTAAGCAATAGAGTACCTCGTATTTTTCCCTCTGCCTCGGGCTGTCTCGCGATACCCTCTACGGCTTGACCCGCAGCAGTCCCTTGACCAATTCCAGGTCCAATAGAAGCAAGCCCTACAGCCAATCCAGCAGCAATAACGGAAGCAGCAGAAATCAGTGGATTCATGATTAAGTCCCTCGTACCAACAAAAATAAATGGTTAATGATACAATCAGCCAATGAATTATGACTTAATTATTCCATCGATACATCCAGTCGAAGTAACTAAGAACTTCGAATTTAAGTAAGAATATTATTGAATAATCCGACCTACTTCAATATCTAGTTTTTCGTTTCTATCCCGCAGAGTTTTTGTGAATTCATAGCACTTTCGTTCTTCTATTTCGTGATTCCGAACTCTTATTTCAATTCTTTCATCTTTTCTTGATTTCATCTCTTTATTCAGCGAATTCACAGCCACAACGATATGAGAGAACTTCTATTTGAACCCACACACGGTAGTGGGGAAAATGAAATATATCTTTAGTTCATATATAACTAGTCAATATCTAATATCACATATACATGTCTTTCTTCCATAATGTAAACCATTAGATTCAATTGGGTTCGAGAACTCATTCGTTTTTTAGGAATCCCCCCTTTTTCTGCTGTATTCGTATTTATTTATCATTAGTCCACCCGAATACATTCTAAATGGACTAATGAAATTGATTAGCGCGAATTATTGCATAGAAATTATTTGATTGATCTAAGTTCGTGCAATTTATTAATTTTTTTTTTGGTCAATTGTTGAATAAAACCAACTGTAAAGTCGAATCCTTTCTACTGTTTTTTATTTAATCACACGTTGTAAACATATATCTTAATTCAAATCAGAATTTGAATAAGAAGATTGGCTGACCGACCAATATAATAAATATATATAGAAGGCCAATATTCATCGAAAAGGTAGCATGTTAAGTGGATGAAAGGATAATTCTAGGAAAAAGATCTCAAAGATCTCTTTCCTTTTTTTACAACTCCCTAATATCGTAATTTGAGATTTTTTGTTCCTATTGCTTTCTATCGTATATAGAGTCTTGTATATTTCTATTCCTTAAGTCAATCACCTTTAGCTGCACATACATTGCTTTGTACTAAACTAAAAAAAGACTATTTCAATGATGGCCCTCCATAGATTCACCTATATAAGCCGCGGCTAAAGTTGCAAAAATAAGAGCTTGAATACCACTTGTAAATAATCCAAGGAACATGACAGGGATAGGAACTACTGAAGGTACTAAAGAAACAAGAACAACAACTACTAATTCATCCGCTAAGATATTTCCGAAAAGTCGAAAACTAAGTGATAAGGGCTTGGTGAAATCTTCTAAGATGTTAATGGGTAAAAGAACCGGGGTTGGTTGAATATATTTCCCGAAATAACTTAATCCCTTTTTGTTAAGACCTGCATAGAAATATGACACTGACGTGAGTAAAGCTAAAGCAACCGTAGTATTTATATCATTCGTAGGTGCGGCTAACTCTCCCTGAGGTAATTCTATGATTTTCCAAGGTAAAAGAGCTCCCGACCAATTAGAAACAAAAATAAATAAAAACATAGTTCCAATAAAAGGAACCCAGGGGCCGTATTCTTCTCCAATTTGCGTTTTACTCACATCCCGAATGAATTCAAGAACATATTCGAAGAAATTCTGACCCCCAGTCGGAATGGTTTGTGGGTTCCGAAGAGCTATAGTAGCTGAACCTAATAAGATAGCAATTACAAACCAAGAGGTAATAAGTACTTGGCCGTGGACTTGAAACCCCCCTATTTGCCAATAGAAATGTTGGCCTACTTCTACACCGGATATATCGTATAACCCTTTTTTTAGTGTGTTAATGGAACATGATAGCACATTCATATTGTCCTCTGAAAAAAAATAGAACTTTAAACAAAATTATTTTGATTCAACGATTTCTTTGTCTACTTGAGTTGGATATTTACAATATCCAAATTTGAATACTAACTAATCACATAATATCCCCAGTTATTTTTATCTATTTTTAAAAATTCATAAATATAATAACCGATTCCATAAATCTATCGGATTTTCGAAGGAAAAGTTAGTTATCTTATTATTAATCTTAATCAAGGATTTCTTATATAGCTAGAACGGCCTTCACAAATTGCGAATACTAATTTGTTAAGGATTAAACGGATTGAAGATATAGCGTCATCATTCGACGGAATCGAAATATCTGCAAGGTCTGGGTCACAATTTGTATCGATTAAACAAATTGTTGGAATTCCCAAAGTGATACACTCGCGCAGAGCCGTATATTCTTCATTCTGATCAACGATGATTACAATATCGGGTAACCCTGTCATATATTTAATCCCGCCCAGGTATGTTTGCAGGCGGGATAATTGTCTTTTCACCACAGCCGCATCTCTTTTCGGAAGGCGGTTGAGTCTTCCCGTCTTTTGTTCCATTCTCAAGTCCCTGAACTTCTGAAGTCTCGTTTCTGTAGTGGACCAATTCGTTAACATCCCGCCAAGCCATTTTTTATTAACACAATGACATCGGGCCTTTATCGCAGCCCATGCTACTGAATCAGCTGCTTTACTTTTTGTGCCAACAACCAAGAATTGTTTTCCCCTACTTGCTGCATCAAAAACCAAATCGCAGGCTTCGGATAAAAAACGAGCAGTTCTCGTAAGATTTGTAATATGAATACCTTTACGCTTTGCAGAAATATAAGGTGCCATTTTAGGATTCCATTTCCTAGTACCATGCCCAAAATGAACTCCTGCCTCCAGCATCTCTTCCAAGTCGATGTTCCAATATCTTCTTGTCATTTCTCCCCAACCCCCTTTTTTTTAAGAGACGGGGAACCCCTGAAATTGAAATAAATAATTGTTCCGATGGAACCTTCTCTTCTACCATAGATTGGCCGTAGATAGACAAACAAGCCATTAGTCTTTTCTATTGCGTACTATTTTGATTACCAACTCAAATGACTGCACCAAATACAGATAGTCAAAAAGATAAACCTGCCTTTAGGAATCATTAAATCCTAATAAATCATTGTTCTGGCCTATCGCGGAAATTCTTTGAAAGAAAAGAATCAAATAATTTTCGGTGGTGAAACAAAATATCTCTCATTTCCACCGCGAATATATTGTTTTTTTTTGTTTCCAAGGGGCCCTTGTTATGTTGTTTTGAAGGGAGCACTAATCCTTTCAATCCGGTACCAACGGGTATCATACCCCCCAAGACAACGTTTTCTTTCAGGCCTTTCAACCAATCGATTCGACCCCGAAGAGCTGCTTTTGCTAAAACTCGAGCAGTTTCTTGAAAACTCGCTTCAGATATGAAACTTTGAGTATTGAGAGATGCGCGAGTTATTCCCAATAAGAGAGCTCGGTAACAAACCGCCTCTTCCAGCGCGCGCCCCATCCGCTCCGCCCGCAACAATCCAATCAGTTCTCCGGGTGAAAAAACATTAGACATTCCATCTTCTGAAACCAACACCTTTGATGTTATTTGACGTACAATAATTTCTATATGCCTATTATGAATCTGCACCCCCTGGGATCGATAAACCTTTTGAATCTTATTAACCAAAGAGATACGACTTTGCACTATAGTTAGCTCAGCACCAATCAAGAATGTCCACGGCATTCCAAGAATTCTTGTTATACGTTCGTTCCAGCCCTCAATCCTTTTTTCTAGATTCATCGATATTGAATCAACCGAACGCACTTCTAACACTTGTTCCACTTTTGGAAGCCCCTGGGTTATATCACCAGATCTTGATTTTTCATAGATAAATGTAATTAAAGTATCTCCTTCGTACACGATTTCCCCATAATGGCCGTGAACAGTTGCTCCTGGAGTGGCCAAATAAGGCTTAGCCGATCGTATTACTACAGAGTCGACTTGAACAAGTATAACTTGACCCGATTTTAGGCATGGTGCGTTTTTGGCTATAGATATATTTTCACAAATAAACTGCCCAAGACTCATTATTATAGATGTTTCTTGACAATAATTGGGATGGAGAAAATACCAATTCAAATTGAAAATAATGTTACTGCACGGGTCGGGCTTATCAATTTGCTCAGTTTCATCGATTAAATAATATTTAATTACTTGAAAAGTCTGTTTTAAATTTAAATTGTCAAGTTGCAAA